AATGAATTGCCTGATTAAAGGATTATCTTGATAGGATAAATTATGTAATAATATTACATTCATTATTATATTTAATAGAATTAAACTATTTCTAAAAGTATCAAAAACTTTTGTGCATCCTACACCAAAATATAAAAAGATAAGCTAATAAAGCTACTGGGTTCATACCCCATTTATAAAGGTTCTAATCCTTTTCTTTTTAATTTTTAATAATTCGTCAAAAATTATATTTTTCAGAATTTTAATTATAGGAACCTTAATTTCTATTTCAGCTAATTCTTGATTAAGTGCTTGAATAGGTTTAGAAATTAATTTATTATCTTTTATTCCCCTAATAAGAGATAATAAATTAATATCTACAGAATCTTCATTAAAGTATTTCTTAACACAAGCATTAGCATCTTCAGTATTTTTATTTGCAGTAATTTTATTTTTATTAAATTTTAATAAAATAAATTCAAATTATTTTATAGAAATAATAATTTTTTCTTCTCTTTTATTAAAAATAGGAGCTGCTCCATTTCATTTTTGATTTCCTAATGTAATAGAAGGATTATCTTGATTAAATACATTAATTTTAATAACTTGACAAAAAATTGCTCCTTTAATATTAATTTCTTATATTATTTTAAAATCATTAATTATAACAAGAATTATTCTTTCAAGTTTAATTGGAGCATTAGGAGGATTAAATCAAACTTCACTACGAAAATTAATAGCTTATTCATCAATTAATCATTTAAGATGAATATTAGCTGCTATATATAATAGTAATTTATTATGAATAACTTATTTTGTATTCTATTCATTTTTAACATTTATTATAATTTTTATATTTAATATATTTAAAATTTCACATATAAATCAATTATTTTCATTATTTTTTAATTCAAAAATTATAAAATTTTTTTTATTTTTTAATTTATTATCATTAGGAGGACTACCTCCATTTATAGGATTTTTTCCAAAATGAATCGTTATTCAACATTTAACTATTAATAATCAATTATTTTTATTAACTTTTATAGTATTAATAACTTTAATTATACTATATTTTTATATACGATTATCATATAGAACTTTTATATTAAATTATTATGAAAATAATTGATTAAATAATTCTATATATAAATCTTTTAATATAAAAATTTTTATATTTTTTTCAACTTTTTCAATTTTCGGATTATTTTTAATTTCTTCTTTTTATTATTTATTTTAAGGCTTTAAGTTAAATAAACTAATAGCTTTCAAAGCTATAAATATAAGAATAATCTTTTAAACCTTAGTAAAAAATTTACTCCTTTAGAATTGCAGTCTAATATCATTAATGACTATAAAGTTTATTTTGATTAAAGAGAATAATTCTCATAAATAGATTTACAGTCTATTGCCTAAAATTCAGCCATTTAATCGTTACAATGATTATTCTCAACTAATCATAAAGATATTGGTACTTTATATTTTATTTTTGGAGCCTGATCAGGAATAATTGGAACTTCTTTAAGAATTTTAGTTCGAGCTGAACTAGGTCATCCTGGAGCATTAATTGGAGATGATCAAATTTATAATGTAATTGTCACAGCCCATGCTTTTATCATAATTTTCTTTATAGTAATACCAATTATAATTGGAGGATTTGGTAATTGATTAGTTCCTTTAATATTAGGAGCTCCAGATATAGCATTTCCTCGAATAAATAATATAAGTTTTTGACTTTTACCTCCAGCATTAACACTATTATTAGTAAGTAGTATAGTAGAAAATGGAGCTGGAACAGGATGAACTGTTTATCCACCATTATCTTCTAATATTGCTCATGGAGGAGCTTCTGTTGATTTAGCTATTTTCTCTTTACATTTAGCAGGAATTTCTTCAATTTTAGGAGCTGTAAATTTTATTACTACTGTAATTAATATACGATCAACAGGAATTACTTTTGACCGAATACCTTTATTTGTTTGATCTGTAGCAATTACAGCTTTATTACTTTTATTATCTTTACCAGTATTAGCAGGAGCTATTACTATATTATTAACAGATCGAAATATTAATACTTCATTTTTTGATCCAGCAGGAGGAGGAGATCCTATTTTATATCAACATTTATTCTGATTTTTTGGACATCCAGAAGTTTATATTTTAATTTTACCAGGATTTGGAATAATTTCTCATATTATTAGTCAAGAATCAGGAAAAAAAGAAACTTTTGGAGCATTAGGAATAATTTATGCTATATTAGCAATTGGATTATTAGGATTTATTGTATGAGCCCATCATATATTTACAGTAGGAATAGATGTAGATACTCGTGCCTACTTTACATCAGCTACTATAATTATTGCTGTACCTACTGGAATTAAAATTTTTAGATGATTAGCAACTCTTTATGGAACTCAATTAAATTATTCCCCAGCTATTTTATGATCTTTAGGATTTGTATTTTTATTTACAGTAGGAGGATTAACTGGAGTTATTTTAGCTAATTCTTCTATTGATATCATTCTTCATGATACATATTATGTTGTTGCTCATTTTCATTATGTTTTATCTATAGGAGCTGTATTTGCTATTATAGCAGGATTCATTAATTGATATTCTTTATTTACAGGATTAACTATAAATGAAAAATGACTAAAAAGTCAATTTATTATTATATTTATTGGAGTTAATATTACTTTTTTTCCCCAACATTTTTTAGGTCTAGCAGGTATACCTCGACGATACTCAGATTACCCAGATGCTTACACAACTTGAAATGTAGTTTCTACTATTGGTTCAACAATTTCATTATTAGGTATTTTATTTTTCTTTTTTATTATATGAGAAAGTATAATTTCACAACGTCAAGTTTTATACCCAATTCAACTATGTTCATCAATTGAATGATTACAAAATACTCCACCATCTGAACATAGTTATAATGAATTGCCTTTATTAACTAATTTCTAATATGGCAGATTAGTGCAATAGATTTAAGCTCTATAAATAAAGTATTTCACTTTTATTAGAAAATAAATGTCAACATGATCAAATTTAAGTTTACAAGATAGTTCTTCTCCTTTAATAGAACAATTAGTTTTTTTTCATGATCACGCACTTTTAATTTTAGTAATAATTACAATTTTAGTAGGATACTTAATATTTATATTATTATTTAATAAATATGTAAATCGATATTTATTACATGGACAAACTATTGAAATTATTTGAACAATTTTACCTGCAATTATTTTATTATTTATTGCATTACCTTCACTACGACTATTATATTTATTAGATGAAATTAATGAACCTTCTATTACCTTAAAAGCAATTGGACATCAATGATATTGAAGATATGAATATTCAGATTTTATAAATATTGAATTTGATTCCTACATAATTCCTACTAATGAATTATCAATTGACAACTTTCGATTATTAGATGTTGATAATCGAATTATTTTACCTATAAATTCACAAATTCGAATTTTAATTACTGCTGCAGATGTTCTTCATTCTTGGACTATTCCAGCATTAGGAGTAAAAGTTGATGGTACTCCTGGTCGATTAAATCAAACAAATTTTTTAATTAACCGACCAGGTTTATTTTATGGACAATGTTCAGAAATTTGTGGAGCTAATCATAGTTTTATACCAATTGTAATTGAAAGAATTCCAGTAAATTTTTTTATTAAATGAATTTCTAATAATATAAACTCTTTTCATTAGATGACTGAAAGCAAGTATTGGTCTCTTAAACCATTTAATAGTAAATTAGCACTTACTTCTAATGAAAAAATTAGTTAAATAAATAACATTAGTTTGTCAAACTAAAGTCATTAATTTATTAATATTTTTTAATTCCTCAAATAGCACCTATTAGTTGATTAAGATTATTTATTATTTTCTCTATAACATTTATAATTTTTAATATAATAAATTATTATTCATATATTCCTTTAATACCTAAATCAAATTTTATTATTAAAAATAATTTAATAAATTCATTAAATTGAAAATGATAACAAATTTATTTTCAGTATTTGATCCTTCTTCTAACATTTTTAATTTATCATTAAATTGATTAAGAACATTTTTAGGAATTTTAATAATTCCTTCAATATATTGATTAATACCATCACGATATCATATTTTTTGAAATAATATTTTAATAACTTTATATAAAGAATTTAAAACTTTATTAGGACCTATAGGAATTAATGGTTCAACTTTTATCTTTGTGTCATTATTTTCTATAATTCTATTTAATAATTTTATAGGTTTATTTCCTTATATTTTTACAAGAACAAGTCATTTAACTTTTACATTTACATTAGCTTTACCATTATGATTATGTTTTATATTATTTGGATGAATTAATAATACTCAATATATATTTGCTCATTTAGTTCCACAAGGAACACCAACAATTCTAATACCATTTATAGTTTGTATTGAAACAATTAGTAATATTATTCGACCTGGAACTTTAGCTGTACGATTAACAGCTAATATAATTGCAGGTCATTTATTATTAACTCTTTTAGGAAATACAGGACCTTCAATGTCAACAATTTTATTAAGTTTATTAATTATTACACAAATTGCATTATTAATTCTTGAATCAGCAGTTGCTATAATTCAATCATATGTATTTGCTGTTCTTAGAACTTTATATTCTAGAGAAGTAAATTAATGTCAACTCACTCAAATCATCCATTTCACTTAGTAGATTATAGTCCATGACCATTAACTGCTTCAATTGGAGCTATAACAATAGTTACTGGTATAATTAAATGATTTCATCAATATGATGTAAACTTATTAGTATTAGGTAATATTATTACTATATTAACTGTTTACCAATGATGACGAGATATTTCACGAGAAAGAACTTTTCAAGGATTACACACTAATGTAGTAATTATAGGACTACGATGAGGAATAATTTTATTTATTTTATCAGAAGTATTATTTTTTATATCTTTTTTTTGAGCATTTTTTCACAGTAGATTATCTCCCTCAATTGAATTAGGAATTAATTGACCACCTATAGGAATTATTCCCTTTAATCCTTTTCAAATTCCTTTATTAAATACAGTAATTTTATTAACTTCAGGAATTACTGTTACTTGAGCTCATCATAGATTAATAGAAAGAAATCATTCACAAGCTACACAAAGATTATTTTTTACAATTATTTTAGGAATTTATTTTACAATATTACAAGCTTATGAATATATTGAAGCTCCATTCACAATTGCAGATTCTGTTTTTGGTTCAACATTTTTTATAGCAACAGGATTTCATGGAATTCATGTATTAATTGGAACTACTTTTCTTTTAATATGCTTAATTCGACATTTAATAAATCATTTTTCAAAAAATCATCACTTCGGATTTGAGGCTGCTGCTTGATATTGACATTTTGTTGATATTGTATGATTATTCCTTTATATTTCAATCTATTGATGAGGAAGATAATTAATTATCTATATAGTATAAAAAGTATATTTGACTTCCAATCATATGGTCTATTATTAATAGTATAGATAATTTTATCAATTTTAATAATTAGAATATTTATTTTATTAATTTCAATCATACTAATATTAATAACTTCATTAATTTCAAAAAAAACATTAATTGATCGAGAAAAAAGATCTCCATTTGAATGTGGATTTGATCCAAAATCATCATCCCGAATTCCATTTTCTTTACGATTTTTTTTAATTACAATTATTTTTCTAATTTTTGATGTAGAAATTGCACTAATTCTTCCAATTATTTTAATTATTAAATTTTCAAATTTAATAATTTGAACAATTACATCAATTATTTTTATTTTAATTCTTTTATTAGGATTATATCATGAATGAAATCAAGGTATATTAAATTGATCAAATTAAAGGGTTGTAGTTAATTATAACATTTGATTTGCATTCAAAAAGTATTGATTTTTCAATCTACCTTGAATATGAAGCGATATATTGCAATTAGTTTCGACCTAATATTAGGTAATTTTTACCCTTATTCTTTAATTGAAGCCAAAAAGAGGCTTATCACTGTTAATGATAAAATTGAAACTTTTACTCCAATTAAAGAAGTATGATGTTCAAGTAAAAGCTGCTAACTTTTCTCTTTTAATGGTTAAATTCCATTTATACTTCTATTATTTATATAGTTTAATAAAAACATTACATTTTCATTGTAAAATTAAAAAATTTTTTTTTATAAATTACTACAAAAAATTCATTATATTCAAAGATTAAATTAATCTCCCTAACATCTTCAATGTTATACTCTAATTATAAGCTATTTGAATATAAAAAAATTATGTATATGTATATAATAATAATTCAAAAAATAAAACTTAATAAATAAATTTTTAAATTATTATTTTGTAAAACTTGATTTAATTGAGAATTTTTATTTAAAATTAAATAAAGCTGTTGACCTCCAAAATATTCTGATCATCCTTGATCAAAACTCTTAACTACTATTTTACCAATTATTAAATTAAAATAGATAATTCCATAAGTAGAAATATAAGGTATAAATAATATTGATCCTAAAAAATAAGAAAAATCATAATTATTTAAAGTTTTATTAAAAAAAAAAACTGATACATTAGAAATTAAATAACCTATAATGCCTCCTATTATACAAACAAATAAAGTTAATAACTTTAAATAAAAAGGAAGTACTACTATTATTGGTGTACAAAAAATTAATCAATTTAATATTCTACCACCAAAAATTCTCAAAATTAATAATCCAATTATTCTCTTTAATATAACTCAACCTTCATCATTTAATATATTTATTGACGAAAAACTTGATTCACCAGTTATTGTATAATAAACTAATCGAAAAGAATAACATACTGTTAATCCAGTAGAAAAAAAAAATAAAAAAAATGAAAACTTATTAATATAAGATAAAGAAACCATTTCCAAAATTAAATCCTTTGAATAAAATCCAGCTAAAAAAGGTATACCACATAATGCTAAATTAGCTACATTAAAACAAGAAGAAGTTAAAGGTATTATTATTCTTAATCTACCTATTAATCGAATATCTTGAGAATTATTTATATTATGAATAATAGCTCCAGCACATATAAATAATAATGCTTTAAATAAAGCATGAGTTAACAAATGAAAAAAAGCTAATTTATAATAACCTATTGATAAAACACTTATTATTAAACCTAATTGACTTAAAGTAGAAAGAGCAATAATTTTTTTTAAATCAAATTCATAATTTGCCCCCAATCCAGCTATAAATATTGTTAATCCAGACAATAACAGTAATGAATTGCCTAATCAAGATAAATTTAATAAAATATTAAAACGAATTAATAAGTATACTCCAGCTGTTACTAAAGTTGAAGAATGAACTAAAGCTGAAACAGGAGTAGGAGCTGCTATAGCAGCAGGTAACCAAGAAGAAAATGGAATTTGTGCTCTTTTAGTAATAGCAGCAAATATAATTAATATACCAATAATTATTATTTCAAAATTATTTTGTATAAATTCTAAATAAAAAATATAATTTCAACTTCCATAATTTAATATTCAAGCAATAGCTAATAATAAAGCAACATCCCCAATTCGATTAGACAAAACAGTTAATATCCCAGCATTATAAGATTTTACATTTTGAAAATAAATTACTAAACAATAAGAAATTAATCCCAATCCATCTCATCCTAATAAAATTCTAATTAAATTAGGACTAATAATTAATATTATTATAGAAATAACAAATATTAAAATTAATATAATAAATCGATTAATTTTATAATCACTTTCTATATATTCTTTTCTATAATAAATAACTAAAGAAGAAATTATTATAACAAAAGATATAAAAATTATACTTATTCAATCTAATAATAAAGTTATAACAATATTTATAGAATTTATTGAAATAACTTCTCATTCAATAAAAATTCTATAATCATTTATAATAAAAATTATTCCAAAAAAAAAACATGCTAAACTACTTAAAAATAAAATTAAAAAACTAATTCTACAAATTGATAAATATTTCACGATTTAAAAAAGATTACTCTTATCATTGACACCACAAATCAATATTTTTATTAAACTATTTAAATATAATCATAATATACATATATCCCCCTTAAAAATTAATAAATTTAAAGGAAATCAATGTAAAAATAAAAGTAAAAATTCTCGAACAGAACCTATTCTAAATGAATAAATTCCTGAAAAAATTTTTCCATGTTGACTATAAGCATATAAATATAAAGTATAAGCTGCTCTAAAAAAAGATAATAAAGATATTATTAATATAGTTAATCAAGATCATCTAACAATTCTATTAATTAAAGAAATTTCTCCTAATAAATTTAAAGTAGGAGGAGCAGCTATATTAGCAGATCTCAATAAAAATCACCATAAAGCTATAGAAGGTATAAAATTTAATATACCTTTATTAATTAATAATCTACGACTTCCTATTCGTTCATAAACGATATTAGCTAAACAAAATAAACCTGAAGAACATAATCCATGAGCAATTATTAAAGTATAAGAACCACAAATTCCTATATAAGTTATAGTTATTAATCCAGATAAAACAATTCCTATATGAGCTACTGAAGAATAAGCAATTAAAGCCTTTAAATCAGTTTGACATAAACAAATTAATCTTACTAAAACCCCTCCTACTAAACTAATTCTAATTCAAATAAAATTAAATTTTAACCCTATAAATTGTAAAAAAGGTAAAACCCGCAATAAACCATATCCTCCTAATTTTAATATAATTCCAGCTAAAATTATAGATCCAGAAACTGGAGCCTCAACATGAGCTTTTGGTAATCATAAATGTAATAAAAATATAGGTATTTTTACTAAAAAAGCTATAATTAATGAAAAATAAAGAATTTCATAATTAAATATATAATTATTTAATAAATAAAAAATTAAAGTTCCTGTAATATTATATAAATAAAAAATACCAATTAATATAGGTAAAGAAACTAATAAAGTATAAAATAATAAATAAATACCTGCTTGTAAACGTTCAGGCTGATATCCTCATCCCAAAATTAAAAACAATGTAGGAATTAATCTACTTTCAAAAAATAAATAAAATATAAATAAATTTATTCTTCTAAAAGTTATAATTAATAAAATTAATAATATAATAATATTTAACAAAAATAAATTAACATAATTATTATATTTATAGATAGATTCACTTGCCATTAATATTAAAGAAATAATTCATAATCTTAATAAAATTAATCCATAAGAAATTATATCACATCCAAATAAATAAGAAATTGTTATAAAATAATTTCTATATATATTTATTAAAATAAAAAAAAAACTTAATAAAAATAAAAAATTCTGTACCATTCAATATGTATTATATATTAAACACAATGGAAATAAAAATAAAATTCTAATAATAATTTTTAACATTATAAAATATTAAATCTTTGAAAATAATCATTTCCATGAGTACGAATTATTGAAACTAAAATTGAAAGACCTAAAGATCCTTCACAAACTCTAAATGTTAAAAATATTATTCTAAAAAAATTTTCATAATTTAATATATTCAAATAAATAAATAATAAAAGAAATAATCTTAATACAATATATTCTAATCTTAACAATATAGATAATAAATGCTTTCGATTAGAAACAAAAGTAAATACTCCTATAATAAATAAAATACTTGATAAACTTCAATTTAAAATTGTAATCATTAGTTTTAATAGTTTAATAAAAATATTGGTCTTGTAAATCAAAAATAAGATATATTCTTTTAAAACTTCAAGAAAAAAGAAATTTCTTTATCATTAATCCCCAAAATTAATATTTTAATTAAACTATCTCTTGATATTATTCAATGAATTTTATTATCTTTTTTAATTATTTTTAATTTTTTATTTATAAATATAAAACATCCTTTAGCAATAGGATTAATTTTATTAATTCAAACAATATTAGTAACTTTAACATCAGGTGTAACAACTAAAAGATTTTGATTTTCTTATATTTTATTTCTAGTATTTCTAGGAGGAATATTAGTATTATTTATTTATGTAACATCATTAGCCTCAAATGAAATATTTTCATTATCAATTAAATTAATATTAATATGTTTATTAATTTTTATAATAATAATAACAATATTATTATTTATTGATAAAAATAATTTATTACAATATCAAAATTTAGAAATTAAATCAATTTATAATATAAATTCTTATTTAATAGAAAATTCATTATCTTTAAATAAATTATATAATTATCCAACTAATTTATTAACAATTTTATTAATAAATTATTTATTAATTACATTAATTGCAGTAGTAAAAATTACTAAATTATTTAAGGGACCATTACGACCTATATTTAACTAATGAATAAACCTATACGAATTAAACACCCAATTATTAAAATTACTAATAATGCTTTAATTGATTTACCAACCCCTATTAATATTTCAGCTTGATGAAATTTTGGATCATTATTATTTTTATGTTTAATAATTCAAATTTTAACTGGATTATTTTTAGCTATACATTATACAGCTGATATTAGACTAGCTTTTAATAGAATTAATCATATTTGCCGAGACGTAAATTATGGTTGATTATTACGAACAATACATGCTAATGGAGCATCATTTTTTTTTATTTGTATTTTTTTACATGTAGGACGAGGAATATATTATAGATCTTATTTATTTATATCAACTTGACTAATAGGAGTAATTATTTTATTTTTAGTTATAGGAACAGCATTTATAGGATATGTTTTACCTTGAGGACAAATATCTTTTTGAGGAGCTACAGTTATTACAAATTTATTATCTGCTATTCCTTATTTAGGAATTGATTTAGTACAATGAATATGAGGAGGATTCGCTGTTGATAATGCTACATTAACTCGATTTTTTACATTCCATTTTATTTTACCTTTTATTGTATTAGCAACAACTTTAATTCACATTTTATTTCTTCATGAAACAGGATCAAATAACCCAATGGGATTAAATTCTAATGTTGATAAAATTCCTTTTCATCCATATTTTACATTTAAAGATATTGTAGGATTTATTGTAATAACAATAATTTTAATTTTATTAGTATTAATTAACCCTTATTTATTAGGAGATCCAGATAATTTTATTCCTGCTAATCCTTTAGTAACACCAATTCATATTCAACCAGAATGATATTTCTTATTTGCTTATGCCATTTTACGATCAATTCCTAATAAATTAGGAGGAGTAATTGCCCTAGTTTTTTCTATTATAATTTTAGCAATTCTTCCTTTTTATCATTTAAGTAAATTTCGAGGAATTCAATATTATCCAATTAACAAAATTTTATTTTGAATAATAGTAATTACAGTAATTTTATTAACATGAATTGGAGCTCGACCAGTTGAAGAACCTTATGTATTAATTGGACAAATTTTAACTGTAATTTATTTTTCCTATTTTTTATTTAATCCTTTAATTATTAAATGATGAGATAATTTATTAAATTAGTTAATGAGCTTGAAATAAGTGTATGTTTTGAAAACATAAGATAGAGATTAAATTTTCTATTAACTTTACTAAAATTAATTCATTATATTAAATGTATTAAAAAAATTTTAAATCCTATAAAAAATAATAAAAAATTTAATGAAAAAGGTAAAAAACTTTTTCAAGCTAAATATATTAATTTATCATATCGAAAACGAGGTAAAGTCCCTCGTACTCAAATAAATATAAATGAAATTAGTATTAATTTTAAAAAAAAAAAAATTGAAAATAAATTTCTACCTAAAAATATAATACAAAATAATATTCTCATAAATAAAATACTAGCATATTCGGCCAAAAAAATTAATGCAAATCCTCCTCTTCTATATTCTACATTAAATCCAGATACTAATTCAGATTCACCTTCTGCAAAATCAAATGGAGTTCGATTAGTTTCTGCTAAAGAAATTCTAAACCAAACAAAAGATATAGGAAATAAAATAAATAAAAACCAAATAAATATTTGATATTTATAAAATATTAATATATTATAACCACCAATTAAAAAAATAAAACTTAATAAAATTAAAGCTAATCTAACTTCATAAGAAATAGTTTGAGCAACAGCACGTAACCCTCCTAATAAAGCATAATTAGAATTAGAAGATCACCCAGCAATTATTACAGTGTATACTCCTAATCTAGTACAGCATAAAAAAAATAACAAACCCAAATTAAATGAAAATAATTTAATAAATATAGGTATACATATAAAAATTAATAAAGACAAAAATAAAGAAAAAATTGGAGAAAAATAATAAGAAATATAATTAGATAATAAAGGATAAGTTTGTTCCTTAGTAAATAATTTAATCGCATCACAAAAAGGTTGAAGAATTCCATTAATTCTAATTTTATTTGGACCCTTACGAATTTGAATATATCCTAAAACTTTCCGTTCTAAAAGTGTTAAAAAAGCTACACTTACTATTACAAAAATAATTAATAATAACATTCCAACAATAAATAATAAATACTCTTTAAAAAACAAGTACTATTTGTAATATAAATTACATATATAAATTCTAAATTTATTACACTAATCTGCCAAAATAGTAATTATATTAATTATATTCAATATTAAAATAATAATTTATTAAATATTAGGTCCTTTCGTACTGAAATATATTAATTTTCTAAAGATAGAAACCAACCTGGCTTACGCCGGTTTGAACTCAGATCATGTAAGAATTTAAAAGTCGAACAGACTTAAAATTTAAGCTGCTACACCTAAAATTATATCTTAATCCAACATCGAGGTCGCAATCTTTTTTATTGATATGAACTCTCCAAAAAAATTACGCTGTTATCCCTAAAGTAACTTATTTTTTTAATCATTAATAATAGATCAATTGTTCATAAATTAATGATTTAAATAATTAAAAGTTTATTAAATTTTAATATCACCCCAATAAAATATTATTAATTATTATAATAAAAAAAATCTAAAAAATTATAAAAATTTAAATATAAAGATTTATAGGGTCTTCTCGTCTTTTAAATACATTTTAGCTTTTTAACTAAAAAATAAAATTTTATTATAAATTTATATAAAACAGTTAATGTTTCGTCCAACCATTCATACCAGCCTTCAATTAAAAGACTAATGATTATGCTACCTTTGCACAGTTAATATACTGCGGCCATTTAAAATTTTCAGTGGGCAGGTTAGACTTTTAAAAAAATTCAAAAAGACATGTTTTTGTTAAACAGGCGAACATTATTTTTGCCGAATTCTTTACAAAAACTTTTCAATTATATTTATTTATACAATTAAATATACTAATTTTATCATTATTTATTTATTTATTTTATTATAATAAATACTTTAATAAAAACTTAAAATTTAATAAATAATAATTTTTATATAATAAATTATAACACTTTTATTAATAATAACTATTTCTAAGCTTATATTTATTAATAAATCTACTAATTTTTAAAATTTTATTTTATAGCTTATCCCATAAAATATTAAAATTAAATAATTATTTAATTAATTTATTTAATTAAATAATATAAAATTTCTAAATTAAATTTATTTCTTAAAGAACTAGATACCTTTAAAAACGAATAACATTTCATTTCTAATATATTGTTTAAAATAATTTTACAACATTAACTTTAACAATATATTAACTCTTTTAAAATCGAGAAAATTATATAAATAATTTTTATTTAATAAACCCTGATACACAAGGTACAATAAATTAAATTTTCTTTCATAATAAAAATTTTTCAATTTATTTCAATTTTCTTTAACAATACTATTAAACTATAATTAAAATTATTTTTTCTATATTAAATACTAAAACAATTAATTTTATAATTACTTTTAATAACTTAATTTTTAAATATAAATAATTAATAAATAAAATATAATCAATTTATATTGAATTGCACAAAAATCTTTTCAATGTAAATGAAATACTTTACTGAATAAGCTTTAAATTGCATTCTAGGTACACTTTCCAGTACATCTACTATGTTACGACTTATCTTATCTTAATAATAAGAGTGACGGGCGATGTGTACATATTTTAGAGCTAAAATCAAATTATTAATCTATATAATTTTACTATCAAATCCACCTTCAATAAATATTTCAAATTTATATTCATATAAATAATTTTATTGTAACCCATTTCTACTTAAATATTAGCTACACCTTGATCTGATATATTTTCTTTTTAAAAATTATGAAAATTAACATTCTAATAAAATATTCTAATAACGACGGTATATAAACTGATTACAAATTTAAGTAAGGTCCATCGTGGATTATCGATTATAGAACAAGTTCCTCTGAATAGACTAAAATACCGCCAAATTTTTTAAGTTTCAAGAACATAACTACTACTACCTTAGTTTTTTTAATTACATTTTAAATAATAGGGTATCTAATCCTAGTTTAATATTAAAATTTTCAAGTTTCAATTATATTTAACAAAAATTATGTAAATTTAAAATTTCACCTAATAAATTTATTACTATTTTATTACAATAACAATTTAACTTTAACTAAAAAAAATTATTTGCATTATTAGTATAACCGCGACTGCTGGCACAAATTTAGTCAATACTCTTTAGAATTACTATTTCTAAGTTTCCTTAATAAATAATATTAATTACTGCGAATAAAATAATTTTATTTAATATTTAAATAAATAAAAAAACATACAAAAATTTACATATAAATTAAACTAATAATAAATTTACAAGTCAAAATAAAACTTTATATATATAAAATTATTTAATATATAATATTTATTATAAACTTTTAAATATTATTAAATAAATAAAAATAGTATATATATATATATATATATTATTGATAATAAAAAATAATAGAAACTTATTTGTAATGAATTGCCTGATTAAAGGATTATCTTGATAGAATAAATTATGTAATAAATAATATTAATTAATAATTATTTATAAATATAAATATTAATAAATATATTAATTAAATAAAATAAATATTAAAATAAATAATTATAAATATAAATTAATAAATGAATTATTTTTAGTATAAACTTATAAAATTAATAAATATTAAATTATTAATAATAAAAATTAATAAATAATAAATCATAAATAATAAATTTAAATATAATTTTTTATAAAAATAACATTAAATTGGTAATTACTCCTAAATTTAAAATATTCCCCTAAAATATTTATTAATTAAATAAAATAAATATTAAAATAAATAATTATAAATATAAATTAATAAATGAATTATTTTTAGTATAAATTTATAAAATTAATAAATATTAAATTATTAATAATAAAAATTAATAAATAATAAATGAATATATAGTTATAAATTTATATATATATATATATATGCAAATAAAAATTATCTAAAACAAATATTTTAAAAATAAACAATTTTATATTTTTATAATTAATTATTTTAATAAAATTAATTAATAATATAATAATTAATTAATTTAACCAATAAAATTAATATAAAATAATAATAATAATTAAATTAGTTTTAAATAATTTTTTAAAGTTGAAAAAATTCATTTATTAATCTTCATTCTAGCATATTTTTTTTAAAAAAAAAT